TCAGAGGGAGAAATGCATTGGAGTAACGATGTGTACCATGCACCCGCATTTAAATATAGTAATGTCCATATCTTACCAAAAACAAGTCATTTATGGATATTATCAGGAGGGTCGTGCAGGTCCGGTGCAGTCCCTTTTTCACTCCACAAAGATCAAGATCAAATGAACATTCATTCTCGTTCTGCTGGAGGAAGATCTATTTCTAACCTTTTAGTAAGTAATGATCAAGTAAGACACAAATTCTTTAGTTCAAATACTTCTGGTAAAAAAAAAAGTGGGATTCCAGATTATTCAGGGCTTAATCGAGGCCCTTGTAATTTCCTATATCCTGCTATTCTTCACACTAATTCCGATTTATTGGCAAAGAGGCGAAGAAATCGATTCATCATTCCATTTCAATCGATTCAAGAACGAGACAAAGAACTAATGCCCCCTTCCGGTATCTCGATTGAAATACCTATCAATGGTATTTTTCGTAGAAATAGTATTCTTGCTTATTTCGATGATCCTCAATACAGAAAAAGGAGTTCAGGAATTACTAAATATAGGACAAATTTCAAAAAAGAGGATTTAATTGAGTATAGAGGATTCAAAGAATTTAAGCCAAAATACCAAATGAAAGTAGATCGATTTTTTTTCATTCCCGAGGAAGTGCATATTTTACCCGAATCCTCTCCCATAATGGTACGGAACAATAGTATCATTGGAGTAGATACACCAATAACTTTCAATAGAAGAAGCCGAGTAGGCGGATTGGTCCGAGTGGAAAATAACAAAAGGGGGATTGAACTAAAAATCTTTTCGGGAGATATCCATTTTCCTGAAGAGATAGAAAAGATATCCCGACACAGTGGCATCTTGATACCACCCGGAACGGTAAAAAAAAAAAATTCTAAGGAATCAAAAAAATTAAAAAATTGGCTCTATGTCCAATGGATCGCACCTACCAAGAAAAAAGATTTTGCTTTAGTTCGACCCGTAATTATATATGAAATCGCGGACGGTATAAATTTAGTAACCCCTTTCCCCCAGGACCTGTTGCAGGAAAGGGATAATCTGGAACTTCAAGTTGTCAATTATATTCTTTATGGAAGTGGAAAACCGATTCGGGGAATTTCTTACACAAGCATTCAATTAGTTCGAACTTGTTTCGTCTTGAATTGGGATCAAGACAAAAAAAATTCTTCGATCGAAGAGGTCCGCACTTCTTTTGTTGAAGTAAGTACAAATGGCATGATTCGAGATTTCCTAAGAATTGACTTAGTGAACTCCAATATTTCGTATATTCGAAAAAGGAATAATCCGTCCGGTTCAGGATTGATCTCGGATAATGAGTCAGATCGCACCAATATCAATCCATTTTTTTCTATTTATTCCAAGGTAAAGATTTCACAATCACTTAGCCCAGATCACGGAACTATTCGTATGTTGTTGAATAGAAATAAGGAATACCGATCTTTGATAATTTTGTCATCATCTAATTGTTTTCAAACGCGTCTACTCAACGATGGAAAATATCACAATGTGATAAAAGAATCAATTAAAAGAGGTCCTCAAATTCCAATTAGGAATTCGTTAGGACCTTTAGGAATAGCCTTTCAAGTTGCAAATACATTTTACTATTTAATATTAATAACTCATAATCCGATCTTGGTAACGAAATATTTGCAACTTGACAATTTCAAAGAAATTTTTCAAGTATTTAAATATTATTTAATGGACGAAAACGGGAGAGTTTATAAGCCCCATCTATGCAGTAACATCGTTTTGAACCCATTCTATTTGAATTGGCATTTTCTCCATCCTAATTACCATCCTAATTATTGTGAAAAAACATCTACAATAATTAGTCTTGGGCAATTTCTTTGTGAAAATGTATGTATATCGAAAAATGGACCAAACCGAAAATCGGGTCAAGTTCTAATTGTTCAAATGGATTCTGTAGTAATAAGATCGGCTAACCCTTATTTGGCGACTCCGGGAGCAACTGTTCATGGCCATTACGGAGAAATCCTTTATGAAGGAAATACATTAGTTACATTTATATATGAAAAATCGAAATCTGGTGATATAACACAAGGTCTTCCAAAAGTAGAACAGGTGTTAGAGGTGCGTTCGATTAATTCAATATCGATGAACCTAGAAAAGAGAGTTGAGGGTTGGAACGATCATATAACAAGAATTCTTGGCATTCCATGGAGATTCTTGATTGGTGCTGAACTAACTATAGTTCAAAGTCATATTTCTTTAGTTAATAAGATCCAAAAAGTTTATCGATCTCAGGGGGTGCAGATCCATAATAGACATATCGAAATTATTGTGCGTCAAATAACATCCAAAGTGTTGGTTTCAGAAGATGGAATGTCGAATGTTTTTTCACCCGGCGAACTAATTGGATTGTTGCGAGCTGAGCGAACGGGGCGTGCTTTGGAAGAAGCGATCGGTTACCGAGCACTATTACTGGGAATAACAAAAACATCTCTGAATACTCAAAGTTTCA